AAGATTCTCTTTGAAAAGTAATTTGGTACCATCTGCTAGAGCTTGAAGAATTCCCAAAGGTCCCGCGTATTCAGGACCAATACGTTGTTGTATACCCGCAGATATTTCTCTTTCTAACCAAACAATTACTAGTACACCTATTGTAATTCCTAATACAAGAGTAAAAATAGGGATAAGTACCCATAGAATCCCATAGACCTCTTTTAAGGATTCCAATATAGAAAAAGAATTGATAGCTTGTACTTCTGTTGTATCAATTATCATTTTAACGATCAACTTCTCCCATAATAATATCTATACTACCTAGTATCGTCATAATATCAGCCAATTTCATTCTTTTAACTAACTGAGGAAGAATTTGCAAATTAATAAATCCCGGCGGCCGAATTTTATATCGCCAAGGAAAAACACCCTTATCTCCTATCAGAAAAATTCCCAATTCTCCCTTTGGTGCTTCGACTCTCGCATAAAGTTCTTGCTTCGACAATTCAAAAGTCGGAGAAGGTTTTTTACTAATGAATCGATAGTCAAACTCATTCCATACAGTATCTTTGACTCTATTAAAGCGGCGGATTTCTAAATTTTCATAGGGCCCTCCCGGAATTCCTTCTAGGGCCTGTTGAATAATTTTTATGGATTCTGTCATTTCACTGATTCGTACTAAATAACGAGCTAATGAATCCCCCTCTTTTTGCCATTGGACTTCCCAATCAAATTCATCGTAACACTCATAATGATCAACTTTGCGAAGATCCCATTGTATTCCGGAAGCTCGTAGCATTGGTCCCGACAAACCCCAATTTATTGCTTCCTCTCCACCAATAATGCCTACTCCTTCAACTCGTTCTAAAAAAATGGGATTCCGTGTAATAAGCTTTTGATATTCAGCAATTCCTGTTAAAAAATAATCGCAAAAATCCAAACATTTATCTATCCAGCCATGAGGTAAATCAGCAGCGACTCCACCAATACGAAAAAAATTGTGCATCATTCGCATACCGGTGGCAGCTTCGAATAGGTCATATATCAATTCTCTTTCTCGAAAAATATAGAAGAAAGGAGTCTGTGCCCCAATATCTGCCATAAAAGGGCCAAGCCATAACAAATGTGAAGCTATACGACTTAACTCCAACATAATGACTCTTATATAACTGGCCCTTTTAGGGACTTGAATATTGCCTAATTGCTCTGGCGCATTTACTGTTATTGCTTCTGTGAACATAGTAGCTAAATAATCCCAACGTGTTACATAAGGCAAATATTGTATAATTGTTCTATTTTCCGCAATTTTTTCCATACCTCTGTGTAAATAACCCAATATTGGTTCACAGTCAATAACATCTTCACCATCTAGAGTAACAATGAGTCGAAGAACACCATGCATTGATGGGTGGTGAGGTCCCATATTGACTATCATGAGGTCTTTTCTTGTAGATGGTACAGTCATAGGTTTTTCCTGATTCATTCTTCCATGAATTGTTGAAAGCGAAAAGAAGTTAATCAAACTTTAAGCGAATAATTCAAACTAACTCTTCAAATTAACGAGTTTTTCTCTCTCGAATATCCAACTGCCCTATTAATTCTTTATAACGCGCTCTATTTTTTTTTGACAAATAAGCCAGCAACCGTTGACGTTTTCCCAGAATTTTCCGCAGACCTCTTTGAGATAAATAGTCTTTTTTGTGCAATTCCAAATGTGAAGTAAGTCTCCGTATCTTATTGGTGAAACTTACTACTTGAAATTCAACAGATCCTCTATTTTCTTTGTTTTCTTCTTGTTCTTTCAAAAAAATTGAAATAAATGAATTTTTTACCATAAAAGAATTTGACACTCCCCTTTTTACAGATATTGATTTTATTGATCAGTAATAATAATGTCAGAAATTTTAATGTAGTATACACAATAATAAGAATTTCTTTATTATATTCATTTTATAAATTAACATGAATCAATCCGATTTTTGAGTTCATTTGGATAGTGATACAAAAAGACGATACCAATTAGTACAAAGATTCTGTTGATTAATTTATAGCTTTAATTGATACGCTATTTCCTTATTTTTTATCCTAAATTGGGATGTAAGACAGTACATGTGTGCATCGGGTTACTTACAGATAACCTGGATATTTACAGATCACGGACAGCAGAGAAAATGAAAAATATGATTCATAGAACAACAGAATATATAGGAAACTCAAAATTTTAAATTAGGGATACATATATATCCTTAACATACTAAAACGGCTCCCATTATTGGTGTCAAACCAATAGCGATTCATACAAGCTAAATCCTCTAATCGATAATTAGGCCAAAAAAAGAACTTTAATTTAATTAATTCATTGTTTTTTTTTTCACTTTCATCCAAAAATTGACTCCAGTTTTTTATCTTGTTCTCCTTGCAAAATAATTTATTTCTATGCACATTATTTTGATTCTTTAAATTGAAGGAAATTAGAATTCTCAATTCTCTACGACGTTTAGACGATAAAATTTTTTCAGGAACAAGCAAATCAGAATTATTTTTGTCTATCTTTAGAGTTTTATGTCTTGGAATGGATTCATCCAAATTATTCTTAGCAACATTTTTGGGGTTTCGGTATCTTTGATTACTTTGGTGCTTACTTTTATGAACCAATGAAATACCTATGATTTGATACATAAAAAACTTTCCGTCATTTTTTACAGATAGACGGGCAGGTTCCATAATTAATATTCCCTTTTTCGTTAATTGTGTAAGATTTAAACGTCTTCTCATTATATCCAGATTCATTTCTTTCTTTTGAATATAGGATATCGTAATTTTTCTTACATTTATTAGGCTAATAAGGAGACCATATATTTGGATATTATTCATCATTTTTTGATTCAATTGATTCAAACGTCCAGTCCATCTTAATTGCAAAGGAAAATCTCCTTTGAGTAATATTTTTAGTTTTTCGATCGATTCTAAAAAAGATTTTTCAATATTGTTTTGATTCTTTAATTCAAAATATTGTTTTGGGTTGGATGGGCTAAAATTTAAAAAATCCTCATCCTTTTCTTGCTTTCCTTTGATATTTTGATTTTCACTAAAATTTGGATTTATATTCAAATTAAAAAGAAGTAAGTTGCTTGGGATAAACCAAGGTTTCTCTTTATATTTATGATAAAGTATCACAAACTCTGGAAAGAACAAAATTTTTGGATTTGATATGAGGCGGTTTAAGATTAAGAATTTTTCATTCATTCCCATCCAATCAAAAGACATTCCTATCCAATAAAAAAAGATCTTTTTGTAATTGATTTCGGGATTTGAATCAATCGGAAGATAAAAAAGACCATTATTATGAATTTTATTCCTTATTTGGATTTGGTCCTTATTAGGTTCAACCTGAATATTTGTATTCAATTTCCAACCCAAATATTTTCTATCTGTATTTTTTTCCATATATATAATATCACTTTTTCCTAGAGAATTCTTGATAGAAATATTTTTGAATATGTTAACAATTTTTTCTTTTTTTCTGGTGGGATTTTCTTGCTTCTTATTTGTTTCTAATGATGATCTATAAATATAGGACTTCTTTTTAGTTTCAGAATGAATATATTTATATGATAAATGATCATATCTATAGTTTTTTTGAAAATTATATTCTTTATTTGGTAATAAATAGACTTTCAAATTTTGTTTTTTTTTGTAATCAAATAATTGGTCTTTTTCATAGGAATACCATTTATTTAGATCCTTATTTTGAGAGGGCTGGCATTGATTTTTTCCATTTCGCCATTTTTGTGGGACTAATCTAGACCATGTAATCTGAGATAAATCGTATTGATAATGACCTCTTAACCAGTTTTTCCATGGATTTATTCCATAATTTGGAGAATTTGGAAGTTTCTTATGTCTTACTTCAGAATCAAATATTCCTTGTCTTCCAAAAAAATCCTTTATTTCCTTCTTAAGAAAAAAAGATGGTTCATTATACTGAAGAATAGATCTTAACTTATTGAAGTTAATAACCTGGGTTTGTGATAATTTTAAAAATACATATTTTTGTGACAAGTAAGATAAATCAAAAAAAATATGTGACTTCCGCTTACTATTTCTAAGATTATCAAAAGCCTTTTTTATAGTCATAGTCGAAATAAAGTCAATTTTATTTTGTTTTGTTTTATTAATCTTTTCTTGATTTGTTTCGTTATTGTCAATGTATATCTCAAGAATTTTTTTTGTTGATTCCATAAGAAGTTGTAGAGCGATTCTGCGCATATTAATGATACATAGAAAGATATCTATGTATATTTTTTCAACGAAAAATTTCACTATTAATTCAATATTATTTCTTTTTAATATTTTCCAAATTTTTGGGGGTGATTCTCCATTATTCTTTTTATTTTTTTTGATTCCCGGCGTTACTTTTTTTTTATTTTTTTTCATTATTTCGATTTGATTTCTGAGTGTGTTTCTTCTATCAATTCTATGTTTCATTTCTTTTTCTGCCTGTGAATAATTTGTCAAACCTGTAGATCGATTTTGACTAAGTGATTCATGAATTATCTGATTGTTGATTATAGAATCTTTTTCTATTTCAGTTTCATTTGATTCATATATTTCTCTCGGTATAAATAATGGAATTTTATTTACTTTTAAAAGTTCTTTTAGTATTTGTTTTACAAATAAAAATGCTTTTGCTTCTTTTTTTTTTATTTTTTTTAAAGCTCTTCGAACTCTAAAATTGAATTTTCTTATTTCGACTTTATAGTCTATATCTTTAAAAATGGGTTCAAAAAAGGAAGGTGTTTTTCGCGGAGGCCCAAAAGGATATTCCGTTTCCATTCCCAAAACTGTTAAAAAACAAGAATCAAAATCATCTTGTTGCTTTTGATCTCTATCAGAGAGTCGTAGCTTAGATCTGTGCCAAGGTTTCAAATGAAAAGGATATAGGATTTTTATCTGAAAACCTTCTCTTAACCAATTTTTAGGAAATTCTGTTTTGGAGAATTGAAGACCATTATAGC